AAATAGAAGACTAGAGATGAAAGTTCTCTTTCTGGTATCCATTCCCCCTTACACTGTCGTAAAAAGATATCGGATGCGGCGATATAGAAAGGTTTGGTACATAAAGCCGCGATTTGATAGCTATACATCTAAATAGACTTAGATTTATAGATAGATAGAGATTCACCTTCATCTGTAATCAAAGAAAGATACTGTAAATGGCTCTTATCTTGTGACTTGGAAGAAAGGTTTCTCTGTAGAGGACGGGAATAACAGTTTATTCCCCTAGAAAATCTAGGAATAAGAAAATTTAATCGGAAATATCGACAAATTCTTTCGAAGTCCAAAGAAATGAAATTCCAAAAAAAGCAGGGGGTCGACTGTTCCAATTCAAATTTTATCTCTATCGAATTTGAATATCAGAATAGCGGATATAGTCATAATTCAATGGGTCAGGTCCACTTACTTTTTCCTTTGTTGATTTCGAATCTTTCCAATAAATTGGATTGGGATCTATAAGGAAAAATAAGGATCTCTGGTAATTCAAGAGGTGGATTAGAATTATTATTCATAATAATGAAAATTTACTGAACAAATGTTCCACTTTCTAACTAGAACTACTATAATACTCTAACTTAGTATAATGATAACATAGTATCTAGTTAGTTACTTTTTGTATTCCAAAAAAAAAGTATCTCTATTTTTTGAATACTATGGACTTTTCTGAAAAACCCCAAAGCCCCTTATCGGATTTGAACCGATGACTTACGCCTTACCATGGCGTTACTCTACCACTGAGTTAAAAGGGCTTATTTGATTAAATTCCCCAACGGGTCGCTATGTAGATAAAATATCTATATGCACATATATTATATACATAAGTATATGCACTAGACTCATAGTGGCTAGTGGCTTATTTTTACTAATCAAATGGATTTGCCTAGCAACTCTAGGGTAAATTTTTTTAAGACTGACCCTAAATTTATTTTATTGAAATGATTCCTATCAAAGCAAAATTGACTTGATTGATACATAGCATGGACAGTTACCAATTCGACATAAAATAAATTTCAAGATATTTCATTGAATCGTGTGATGAAGAGATTCTACTTGTCCCCTTGAACTAAATTTTTATAGAAGATTTTCAATAACTTGTTGATCTCGCTTAATAGATTTATTGGTTGTTACTTTCCTGGTTTAGTGTGAGATAGAGATAAGGATATCTCATCTTAACAATGAATGAAAGCAAAAAAAAATAGAACTGACCCCTCCCATTTCTTTTCTGACGGACCAATCATTCTCTGAAAAACGCAAAGATCCCTCAGATCTAATCATACCATTCCATTATATTGACAATTTCAAAAAACTGATCATACTATGATCATGAGGGCGGTTGAGCAAGTTAGCCCCCATCGTCTAGTGGTTTAGGACACCTCTCTTTCACGGAGGCAGCGGGGATTCGAATTCCCCTGGGGGTAGGGTACTACGAAAGGAAGTTGATCATGGATTACCAATAAGCCTCAAATTGATTCTTCCTGGGTCGATGCCCGAGTGGTTAATGGGGACGGACTGTAAATTCGTTGGCAACATGTCTACGCTGGTTCAAATCCAGCTCGGCCCAATAATTCGCCAATCTACCATAAGATGGTATAACCCACCTTGTCCTTCAGAAATACCGCATACGAAACTAAAAAAAAAGAAAATCTTCTGCTAGATCCCTTATTTTCCTGGGATTGTAGTTCAATTGGTCAGAGCACCGCCCTGTCAAGGCGGAAGCTGCGGGTTCGAGCCCCGCCAGTCCCGACGGATCCAATATCCAATAAATACATCTATTCATTTCACCCTTTCATAGAACATAGTAAAGGGTGTCGGGGGCATAATTTCATTCCCAAGCAAAACGGAGTCTTTGTTTCTTTTTTCTTTCCTATGTTTTCCATTTCGCGTTTATTGTTTGTTTAGATTTGTAACTATGTGACTAATCGAAGTGGAAGGCAATCTGATAATCCTTCATCAGAGGATTATCCAAGCAAGACGCAAGCTAAGTTATAGAAAAAAACAAGGAAACGGATAATAAATACAAGGAATTTTGGATTAATTGATTCAGAAATCAAAATCATTTTTTGGTATGGATAAAAGAACTTCCTATGTTATACTATTCAAGTCTAGACTACGAGTTGATTTGATAGATGAGATATTGTTATTCATGATATTGATCCCATTCAAAATCATCGAGAGGTAATTCATTCATTGAATTTTCAGACGAAAGATTTATCATCTCTATGGGATTAAATCCCGAGTTATTGTGAAGTAAAAAAATCGATGAGATTATGGAAGTAAATATTCTTGCATTTATTGCTACTGCACTATTCATTCTAGTTCCTACCGCCTTTCTACTTATCATTTATGTAAAAACAGTTAGTCAAAATGATTAATTCATTTGAATTTTCAAATGAATTTGAATAAAACTTTCCTTCTGAGTTCTTATCAAAAATTGACGAAGTCAAATGAAAAGGATTCAAATTTCGCGTCTTAACTTAAATGAAATGAGCGGACTTTAATCGGCAGTATTCTACTAATTTGATAGTATGGTAAGAAAGAAATAGATGAATCCTTCTTTCTACCATACTATCGATCTCTTATTCTATAAAGTTTTAATCTAGAATAAAGATAGATTCTATAGATCAATCTACAAATTCTGATCATGTAATATATTCTATTAATTCCATATATTGTATGGAATTGGCATAACATATTGTATAGAATTGACATAACACCCAATTCTATTTATTTGCTACATCCATTTGTTCCGATCAATCTAAGATAAGAATTATCTTAAGATATCATTTCTCATAGAAAGTTCGTATACACTTAACAAAACCACTTGTTCTTTGAACAGTAAAAAGGAAAAGCAATCAAACAAAAAAAAGGGTCTGGTCTTCCTCAGTATCCATCTATAAAGATGGTAAGAGCCCATTCCATTGATTGAAATAGAAAATTTCGGAAGAATCTTAGGTTGGAATAAATTTCTAATCATCTGAATCCCCTTCTTTTCGAAATACAAACAGGGGAATCGCTCAAATATCTCTTTGATTGAAAGAGTATGATTCATATCATAGATTACTCCATTTGACTCCAATGAAATTCGAAATTCAGATATTTTATTTTAAATAGTTCAAAACGCGTTGCAGAACGATCTATAAAACAAGCGATACGGTTTGATTCCTCAACTCAATTTAGTAGTACTTCTAGAGCCCACTTCTTCCCCACACTACGAGTGAAAGGGAAAATGTAAAGATTACCATTAAAGCAGCCCAAGCGAGACTTACTATATCCATGTGAATTATGTCTCCTATCTCTATAAATACAAAGGAATTATTCCTCACTAATAATAGTGGAATCAATGGTGCAGAGTCAAAAAAAGGGGATTTTGTCCGAACACTATTGATAAACCAATCTGATTCTGATTTCGAATCGGGAAAGATTAAACACAAGCAAAATATCCAAAGGGAATGGGAACATGTGAATAATAAGGCCTTTTTTTTTGTTGACCCTCGTAAGTAAAAACGGAAAGGGAGAAATCACTAAAAAAGATAAATCACTATCTAGTACAGACCTCTATTTCCCCTAATCCCTACCCCCTTTCCCGATTATCTCTGAGGGGTAGGGGGAGGGGTTATCAAAAAAAATTCTTTCTTTTTTCTATAAAAAAAAAGATTATCCATCGACTCTAATCTTGATTGGATACCCCAGCGTTCATCTCGCAAGTCCGTCATATATAACGCAACTGCCAACCCTTTCCAAAATTCTAAATAAAATCATATTTCTTAGCAGGCTCTACAATCTAATCCAAGATCCAGTCATTAGACAGTCCCATAGTATATAGTAATAGAAGGGAATCATAAAGTCTTAAAAGCTCCCTACCATAGAATAGATTATAATATTTCCTTGAATCCTAGATGCGAACGAGGATTCACAATCTTTTATTTTCGAAAAACCTCAGACCCAATGTTTAGAATCAAACAAAATATCAACAGTCTTTCCTCTGTTTCTACCGGAGAATTATTCTCCGAGTTGTATCAGCAGAATAGAAGAAAAGAAAAGATTTCGGGTTTTTTGTTTGATCAGGCGACACCCGGATTTGAACTGGGGAAAAAGGATTTGCAGTCCCCCGCCTTACCACTCGGCCATGCCGCCAAAATGATACAAAAATCTTCTCGAATTACTAAATTTTTATTGTACTTGAAATTTTTCATTTTGTTGTTTTGGATTTGATCCATTCCCTCGATTCATTCTAGAGTATCTCAAAATCCACAATGCTAAAAACATTCTCTCGCTTTTCTATTGAGAAATCACATGTGGATTTTCAGCCGACAAATTGGAACCATTAACTATTGACTGCTTATGCTTACTTCGAATTTATGAACGCTTCTGGAGATTTTAATCTAAAAATTGTGTTTTCCTAATGACATACATAAGAAAATACAAATTGAGATAAAACTAATCAGTATTTATTTTCTTTAATCAAAAAATCCTTCTCAATTTCAATTATAACAAAATATATGAGTCTATGTAAACCCCAGAACATAAATTACAGATATCTATTAGTTAGATATGTTATCGATAGGGAATTATCATAAAATTATTCTACTTCATTTTTGCATTGAATAGAGATTTTCGTTTGATAAAGGACGACCCGGGCTGTCTCGAATAGAAGGTACTAAAATAAAAGAGAAGTCGGATATTATAGCCATCCGCGTACGTGTTTAATAAATGCAACCCTTCTTATACACTTTATACACTTCAAATGGTATTCTACTCAAAAATCAGTAAAGTACAAATATCTCTCTTCTCTGCGAATCATTTTTTGAACACCGAAATTCATCGGTTAAGTGCTCAAAAAAGGGATTCTATATTGTTTCTGATTTTAGTGTCTTTATCTCCCAAATACTGAATCTTTTTGTTTTTTTTTCAAATTCCAATATGGAATATTATATAATTTCTAATTTGAATTATTTTATTTT